TGTTCATGTACCTTTATCTTTGGAAGCTCAAGCGGAGGCTCGTTTACTTATGTTTTCTCATATGAATCTCTTGTCTCCAGCTATTGGGGATCCCATTTCCGTACCAACTCAAGATATGCTTATTGGACTCTATGTATTAACGATCGGGAATCATCGAGGTATTTGTGCAAATAGGTATAATCCATGTAATTACAGAAACTATCAAAATGAAACAGTTGACGATAATAACTACCAGTATACGAAAGAGAAAGAACCCCATTTTTGTAGTTCCTACGATGCACTTGGAGCTTATCGGCAGAAACGAATCAATTTATATAGCCCTTTTTTGTGGCTCCGGTGGAGACTAGATCAACGTGTCATTGCCTCAAGAGAAGTTCCTATCGAAGTTCAATATGAATCTTTGGGTACCTATCATGAGATTTATGGGCACTATCAAATAGTAAGAAGTATAAAAAAGGAAATCTTTTGTATATACATTCGAACCACTATTGGTCATATTTCTTTTTATCGAGAAATAGAAGAAGCCGTACAGGGATTCTGTCGGGCCTATTCATACGGTACCTAACCTAAGTAATTAGATGATACCCTTGGGAATTCGGTTATCTCTGGTTCAACTGGTATCATAATTCCGGAATTTCTAGTGAATCAAGATCGAGGAAAGGAAGTCTTCGAATCGCTCACTCAAACCCACTGTCGAATCCTACTCAGCGGAATATGGAGGTACTTATGGCAGAACGGGCCAATCTGGTCTTTCACAACAAAGTGATAGACGGAACTGCCATGAAACGACTTATTAGCAGATTAATAGATCACTTCGGAATGGCATATACATCACACATCCTGGATCAAGTAAAGACTCTGGGTTTCCAGCAAGCCACTGCTACATCCATTTCATTAGGAATTGATGATCTTTTAACAATATCTTCTAAGGGATGGCTAGTCCAAGATGCTGAACAACAAAGTTTGCTTTTGGAAAAGCACCATCGTTATGGGAATGTACACGCGGTAGAAAAATTACGTCAATCAATTGAGATATGGTATGCTACAAGTGAATATTTGAGACAAGAAATGAATCCTAATTTTAGGATGACGGATCCTTCTAATCCAGTCCATATAATGTCTTTTTCGGGAGCTAGAGGAAATGTATCTCAGGTCCACCAATTAGTAGGTATGAGAGGATTAATGTCGGATCCCCAAGGACAAATGATCGATTTACCCATTCAAAGCAATTTGCGCGAAGGACTTTCTTTAACGGAATATATCATTTCCTGCTATGGAGCCCGCAAAGGAGTTGTGGATACTGCCGTACGAACATCAGATGCTGGATACCTCACGCGTAGACTTGTTGAAGTAGTTCAACATGTTGTTGTACGTAGAACAGATTGTGGCACTATCCGAGGTATTTCCATAAGTATTCGAAATGGGATGACAGGAAGAATTTTGATCCAAACACTAATTGGTCGCGTATTAGCAGATGATGTATATATGGGTCTACGATGCATTGCCGCTCGAAATCAAGATATTGGGATTGGACTTGTCAATCGATTCATAACCTCTCGAGCACAACCAATATATATTCGAACACCCTTCACTTGCAGGAGTACATCTTGGATCTGTCGATTATGTTATGGTCGGAGTCCCACTCATGGTGACCTGGTCGAGTTGGGAGAAGCAGTAGGTATTATTGCAGGTCAATCAATTGGGGAACCAGGGACTCAACTAACATTAAGAACTTTTCATACCGGCGGAGTATTCACAGGCGGTACTGCAGAACATGTACGAGCTCCTTTTAATGGAAAAATCAAATTCAATGAGGATTTGGTTCATCCCACACGTACACGCCATGGGCATCCTGCTTTTCTATGTTATATAGACCTATATGTAACTATTGAGAGTCAGGATATTCTACATAATGTGAATATTCCACCAAAAAGTTTGATTTTGGTTCAAAATGATCAATATGTAGAATCAGAACAAGTGATTGCTGAGATTCGGGCTAGGACATCCACTTTCTCTTTTAAAGAGAAGGTTCGAAAACATATTTATTCTGACTCAGAGGGAGAAATCCACTGGAGTACCAATGTGTACCATGTACCTGAATATACACATGGTAATGTTCATCTCTTACCAAAAACAACTCATTTATGGATACTATCAGGAGGTCCGGGCCCGTGCAGACGCAGTATAGTGCCTTTTTCACTCCACAAGGATCAAGATCAAATGAATCTTCAATCTCTTTCTGTCGAACAGAGATATATTTCTAACCTCTCAGTGAATAATGATCGAGTGAGACACAAATTGTTTGATTTGGATCCTTTTTGGAAAAAAAGGGGGGGGGTTGGTTATTCAGGACCTGATCGAATCCTATCCAACGGGCATTGGGATTTCATATATCCTGCCATTCTTCACGAAAATTCTAATTTATTGGCGAAGAGGCGAAGAAATAGATTCATCATCTCATTCCAACATGATCAAGAACGAGAGAAAAAACTACCGCCTCGTTCTGGTATCAAGATTGAAATACCCATAAATGGTATTTTACGTAGAAATAGTATTCTTGCTTACTTTGACGATCCCCGATACAGAAGAAGCAGTTCAGGAATTACCAAATATGGGACTATAGAGGTGGATTCAATCGTCAAAAAAGACGATTTGATTGAATATCGAGGAGCAAAAGAATTGAGACCGAAATACCAAATGAAAGTAGATCCATTTTTTTTCATTCCCGAAGAAGTGCACATTTTACCCGGATCCTCGCCTATAATGGTACGGAACAATAGTATCATTGGAGTGGATACACGAATCACTTTAAATACAAGAAGTCGAATAGGTGGATTGGTCCGAGTGGAGAGAAAAAAAAAAAGGATTGAACTGAAAATATTTTCTGGAGATATCCATTTTCCTGGAGAGACAGATAAGATATCTCGGCACAGCGGCATCTTGATACCACCAGAAACGAGAAAAAAAAATTCTAAGGAATCCAAATCAAAACAATTGAAAAATTGGATCTATGTCCAACGGATCACACCTATTAAGAAAAAGTATTTTGTTTCAGTTCGACCCGTAGTAATATATGAAATAGCTGATGGAATACATTTAGCAACACTTTTCCCCCAGGATCTGCTGCAGGAAAGGGATAATTTGCAACTCCGAGTTGTGAATTATTTCCTTTATGGAAATGGCAAACCAATTCGAGGAATTTCTCACAAAAGTATTCAATTAGTTCGGACTTGTTTAGTATTGAATTGGGACCAAGACCAGAATGGTTCTATAGAAGAGGTTTATGCTTCCTTTGTTAAAGTAAGGGCAAATGATCTGATTCGAGATTTCATAAGAATTGATTTGGTGAAGTCCCCTATTTCAAAAAGGAATGATACGGCAGGTTCGGGATTGATCCCCGTTAATGGATCAGATCGCACCAATATCAATCCTTTTTGTTCCAAGGCGAGGATTCAATCACTTAGCCAACATCAAGGAACTGTTCGTACGTTTCTGAATAGAAATAAGGAAGGTGAATCTTTTCTAGTTTTGTCATCATCCAATTGTTCTCGAATTGGTCCATTCAATGGGTTGAAATATCACAATCTTACAAAAAAAGAATCAATTAAAATTAAAGAGGATCCCATGATTCCAATTAGTAATTCGTTGGGCCCTTTTGGGACGGTACCTAAAATTGCGAATTTTTACTCATCTTACCAGTTAATAACTCATAATGAGATCTTGTTAAATAAATATTTGCTACTTGATAATCCAAAACAGACTTTCGAAGCACTGAAATATTATTTCATGGATGAAAATGGGATAATTTATAATCCCGATCCGTGCAGTAACATCATTTTGAATCCGTTTGATTCGAATTGGTACTTTCCACATCAAGATTATTGTGAAGAGACATGCACAATAATTAGTCTTGGACAGTTTATTTGTGAAAATGGATGTATATCCAAACACGGACCACGCATAAAATCTGGTCAAGTTCTAATTGTTCATGTTGATTCCTTAGTAATAAGATCAGCGAAGCCTCATTTGGCCACCCCAGGAGCAACCGTTCATGGTCATTATGGAGAAATCCTTTACGAAGGAAATACATTAGTTACATTTATATATGAAAAATCGAGATCTGGTGATATAACTCAAGGTCTTCCAAAAGTAGAACAAGTGTTAGAAGTTCGTTCGATTGATTCAATATCGATGAACCTAGAAAAGAGGTTTGAAGGTTGGGGCGAGTGTATGACAGGAATTCTTGGAATCCCTTGGGGATTTTTGATTGGTGCTGAGCTAACCATAGCGCAAAGCCATTTCTCTTTGGTTAATAAGATCCAAAGGGTTTATCGATCCCAGGGGGTGCAGATCCATAATAGGCATATAGAGATTATTGTACGCCAAATAACATCAAAAGTATTGGTTTCAGAAGATGGAATGTCTAATGTTTTCTCACCCGGAGAACTAATCGGATTGTTGCGAGCCGAACGAACAGGTCGTGCTTTGGAAGAAGCGATCTGTTACCGAGCCGTCTTATTGGGAATAACGAGGGCATCTCTGAATACTCAAAGTTTCATATCCGAAGCGAGTTTTCAAGAAACCACTCGAGTTTTAGCAAAAGCCGCTTTACGAGGCCGTATTGATTGGTTGAAAGGACTGAAAGAAAATGTTGTTCTGGGGGGGATGATACCTGTTGGTACCGGATTCAAGGGATTAGTTCACCATTCAAGGGAACACAACAACATTCCTTTTGAAATCCAAAAGAAGAGTAGATTCGAGGGGGAAATGAGAGATATTTTGTTCCACCACAGAGAATTATTTTGTTCTTGCCTCGAAACAAATTTCCATGATACATCAGAACAATCTTTTATGGGATTGAATGATTCATAAGAGCAGATTCATTCTTTTAACCATCTGGTCCGGTCATTTGATTTGGTCATTTTTGTAATAAAGATAATTAAAGAATAGACAGGAGTTAATGGCTTGGACCATGTATCAACGGGCAATCCCCGGTAGAA